AGTAGAGGAATTTATCAAAGTTTTATGTAACCACTTAAAAAGTGATAAACCTCAGTTCCAAGAAATCATATCGTCTACTAAAACATTCACCCAAGAGGCGGAAACCCTTTTGAAAGAAGTTATTCCGGAACAGATGGAGCGTTTTTTGCTTCGGGAACAAGTATAAAAAAATTGATTATTTTTCATCTTTTCTGAATCTTTCTTTTTTATTATTTTGGATTTCATTTCTGAATATTTTTTTTTTTCATTTTAATATATATATATATATATATATATATATATATATATATATATTTTATTAGAATAAAATCAAATAGAATAAAATCAAATCAAATATTAGATGAAATTTAAAAAATGAAATTTTCAAATAAGATTCGAATTCTTTCATTAGTTATTAGAATCAATTCATTTCTAATGAATTCAATAAAGAATTCAAAAAGCAAATAAACGAAATACTAAATAAAATAAGAAAAAAAAATGGAAAAATGGAATAAGAAAAAATTATATGGTATAATTACTAATTATTATATACTAATATATATACTAATAATAATATACTAATAATAATAATATACTAATAATAATATACTAATAATAATATACTAATAATAATAATATACTAATAATAATATATATATATAGATATAGAAATCCATATATATATATAGATATATATATATAGATATAGAAATCCATATATATATATATAGATATAGAAATCCATATATATATATATAGATATATATATATAGATATATATAGAAATCCATATATATATATAGATATATATATATAATAACAAATATTAAGAATTTTCGAATATTTTTTAGAATAAATATTCTATTACGTCCAATAGGATTTGAACCTATACTAAAGGTTTAGAAGACCTCTGTCCTATCCATTAGACAATGGACGCTTTTCCATTCCAATTTCTTATTTTCTTATCTTATATATTTATTTTTTTCTATCTCTTGATCATAAAAAAAGAATATATGAGAAAATTTCGGGAATTGCATATTTTATTAAATTCTAGATTAACTAGATTAATTAAAATAGAATTTCCAATTCTTTATTCTTTCAATTTCAAATTTATTCTATTTATTATCATTATTTATTTTGATATTTTAAATTCCATTCTATTATTATAGATATAGATATATATCTATCTATTGAATATTGAGTCAAGTATAGTTAATATATAGATCTTCTGATAATAATAATATATATTCATCCGATAATACATATATTCTATATGAAATGAAATCGAAAGGAACGAGATATTATCATGATAATATCGATAGTATATATACCATATTTCTATATCTATGATAGTATAATAGATATAAGATAGTCTTTTTTATACCAGAATTTCTCTAATTTGAATACAAATTGATTGTATTCAAATTAGAGAAATTTAGATGAATTCTATTTTCTTTCTAAATATTTAGAAAGTATATAATGAGTATATACTATAGTATAGAGATCTAGAGCGGGTAGCGGGAATCGAACCCGCATCGTTAGCTTGGAAGGCTAGGGGTTATAGTCGACGTTGATTTCTCATCTTTAACGTCTCTAATTCAAAACCGAACATGAAACTTTTCTTTCATTCGGCTCCTTTATGAAATATGGAAAAATTTCCAGCCATCAGGCGTGAGCGAAAAAAAATTCGGCCCAAAACATCTATCCATAACATCTATGTCAGCCCCCTTTTTTTTTGTTTTTTTTTTTGAATGCATTCAAAAAACGCGCTTTCTAGATGATCCCTCTAGACGGGGGGAATTTGAATAATCTTTCTAGTTATTTCGTTCTTTATTTCTATTTAATTTAATAGAATCTTTAGGAAAAGCGTTTTGTTTCTACCGAGTCAAAACATGATATTGATGTCTATAGTAAACCAAAGTCATCCTTTAAATACTTATTTTGCTTCAATTTCGACCAACTATATAAAAAACGGAAAATTGAAGATTTAGTTACGATTAGAAATCCACTTTTCTGTCTTTATCCATAGGTCCTTTATTCATACTCGTTCAATTGGAAGTTTTTATCCAATAAAAAAATTATGTTTCGTAATCTCATAATCCAAGTTTTCAATTTCTAATTGACTCTTGAATACAAATCACGAGAATTGATATTCTTACTCGAATTTATCATTGATAGATAAAGGATTGAATCCTTTTAAGAAATAAAGTTTTTGATCGGAATACGCGCCGGGAACCCCTTAACTATGTAGGGTTAATGGAACGAATCACACTTTTACCACTAAACTATACCCGCTATGATGCGATTATTGTATATATAGAAACCTTTTGTCGAGTAAGAGAATCGGGCATAATCATAATTAAGGTAGAATCTGAAAAGAATTCGAAAAGAATGATAAAAATTAGAGCGTTGGGGTATTGTATTTCTTCAGGGAATCTAATGAGATTAGGAAAAAAAACAAGTATTTGTTTTTCTAATCAAATCAAAATCATTATCTTTTATGATATTAGACAAAATAGCCCCCGCCACGAGCTAAGTCGTGAAAAAAAAAAGGTCGTTTTTTTTCTTTCTATTTGATATTTTTCATATCATATATCAATCAATATCTAAAATATTGATTGATATATATATATATTGATTGGTTAATTGCAATATTGAGTTCGAGATATCTTTTTCGAGCCCTACTTTATCTTTATCGAAATCGAAAAGAAATTACAAGAATTCATGAGGCAAGTTTTATATATTTATGATTTTATTATAGAATCAACCTTTTCTATATCTTTTCTATTTTTATTTTTTATTTCTTATTATCTTATCTATTTATTATACATATACAATACAATTTCTTATACCACTTTTTTATACAATACTTTCTTTTTTAGATATTAAAAAATCGAAAAAATAGACTTGAATATATAGTCTAGAATATACACTAGAATATGTATGATAGTCTATTTTATGATAATATAGAATAGAGTATAAAAGTATAAAAGTAATGGAATAAAACGAAACAAAAGGAATAAAGTAATAATAATAAAAAAGGCATAGAAAAGGACTTTCTTTTTCAAGCCTTACCCATTAATGTAATGTAACATGGTAATTTTCTTTTTTCGATTGGGAGAGATGGCTGAGTGGACTAAAGCGTCGGATTGCTAATCCGTTGTATGAGTTTTTCGTACCGAGGGTTCGAATCCCTCTCTTTCCGGTTCTGTTAATAACTTTTAATAACTTTGTCTTTTTTATCTTTCAAATTTCTTAAAGAATTCTATTTAAATTAAAGATCAAAATAGATAAAATGTTAAGAACATTAAAAAATAAAGCAAGGAATTTTGGTTTTATTTTATTCTTCACGTCCAGGATTACGTCCTGGATCATTAGATAAAAATCCGAAGATGAAGAGAGAAACAAAGAATATTACTACTGTGTAAACAAAGAATTTAAGAGTAAGCATTAGATAATCTCCAAGATCTTTTTGGGGTTTGAAAAAAAAAAAAAAAGAAACTAGATTCCCCTTTTTATATCACATATTCTATTTTCACACCAAGAAACGAAGCGGTTTCTAGAAATTTAGAGAAATATAGAAATAGAATAAATTTCGAAAAATTTATTTGTAATAAGAATCAAGTCTTTCATTCCCAAAAATTTTCTTTCATACCTCTTTCATACCTACAATTAGATATATTGTGGGGAACCCAATGAATGGGGTCTCTTTCGATCGAATGGAAAAGCAATCAGAATGAGGAAATGGGGGAATCCAGATTTTGCGCATCTATACAAAAATTTCAATGTTTGAATTAAGGATTTTTATTAGAATTAGAAGACTTATCTGATCTTAGAAATTGTTAGAATTTATTCTCGAATAAATCATGAATTCTTCTAGGACAGTATTCAAAATCTTATCGAAAACTTACAGCAGCTTGCCAAACAAAAGCTAATAGGAAAAAGAACAGAGGGATTACTGGCATAACATCTACTATTGGATTCAAAAAAGCATATGCTTCCGGCAATTTTGTAAACAAAAAACTGTTTGAATAAAGGGCAGAATTAAGACAGATACAAATTAAACTAAAAATATTAAGCATAACAAACATCTTTTTCCTAAAGATAATTGTATTTTTACTTTTGACCGAGTTATTAATATCCCATTGATATAAAATGGATATTTAAAGTAAGGTAGACTAAAAACTTTAAATTCATCCACCCAATCAAAAATCCTTCAATTCTCAATTAAAAAAAGAAAAGAATAGAAGAAACCCTATTTTCATACAATATCTTAATTGAATTTTATATTATGATCAAGAAATTTCGTTTAATTCGATATTTACACATATTCAGAGATATTTGGCCGGTAATTGACGAAGAACCAATATTAATACTAATATTAATATTAATATTCGATTTCATTAGTGTTAAATCGAAATCGAAATGGAAATGGGGCGTCGCCAAGCGGTAAGGCAACGGGTTTTGGTCCCGCTATTCGAAGGTTCGAATCCTTCCGTCCCAAAGCATATTGCTTTTTCCGTCCCAAAGCATATTGCTTTTATATATTATATATTTATTTAATATAAATAAAGATAAAGATTTTCCAAATAAAAGTTGTCTTTTTAAACAACCTTTTGTTGAAGATTTAACAGCAAAATAAGTGAAATTCTTCTTTATTTCTTTTTTAATGACTTTTCTCGAAATCATCCCTTTTTCACAAATTCACAAAGGATTGCGTGTTCAAATAAAATAATAGTAATTAAATCGATTTTTTTATAGAAATTTAGACTGACTAAGATTCAGATGGATGGAACAAATCAAGTAACTAAATGAAGTAATTTAGTTACTCAAAATTGGAAAATTGCACATTATCTTCAATGTGTTCTTTTTCATTGTTTGGGCTTTCTTAGTCTTCGTATATTGAGATTGAATATCGAATAATCCTGGGAAATTTTTCCGAATTCTTTCTGAATTTTTTGTCTACTTACGGTTTTTTATTTGTACCTATGTACATATTTTCTATGTAGTGCCAATCCAAGTCCTGAGTTTTTATTATAAGTTTTTTTCTTTTCTATTTTACTGATATTCTATATAGTGTTCCACATAGTGTTTTTTTTATTATGCATTTAATTTAGATTCTTTATTATTCTCTTTATTATTCTCTTTATTATTCTATTATTATTCTATAATAAATTGATAGATAGTCAATTTCATTTTGGAAAATGGAATGAATTTGAGTTAATTCTTTTGTTTTATTCATTCTGTCTTTTTTCTTAACACATTTCCATTCATATTGACAACAATGTATCAAATAGATAGAATCCAATCTGGGTAATTGGATCTATTTGTGGATCCATTTTTCCCTATTCCATAGCTTTGCTTTTTTTCTTCATTCAAATACAACTAAAATGATGGGGTTGTGAAAATTTCGGTGATACAATTTTTTTTTGAAATTTTCAATAATATTAAGAAGGCTTTTGTTAGAATAGTTTAGTTATATCCATATGTCTATTCAATAAATTAATAAAAAGAAATAGAAAAAAAAAAAGAAACCTTAAGCAATGTGTCAAGCAATGAATAGCGTAAGAAATAAGACATTTTCTATCAATTTTGACTTTACCTATATTTTCTATTTTTATTTGAGAACTTTTTTCTATTCTTTTTTTAGATTATCCTTTTTTATTATCTTATATTATCTCTTTTTTTCTTTTGTTCAAGATCGATTAGAATTTCTTTTGTGTTCATTTCTTGCTAGTTTAATTTTTTGATTGTGTCGTACCATTCAATCGTTTTATTTATTTTGATTATGATTCTATCTCCATAACTTAATTATTTGATTTGGGTTGCTAACTCAATGGTAGAGTACTCGGCTTTTAAGTGCGACTAACAGCTTTTACGCATTTGTATGAAGAAAGGGTTCGTCCATACCATCGGTATGGTTTGTAAGACCATGACTGATCCTAAAAGGGATGAGTGGAAAAAATAGCATGTCGTATTAATGAAGAATTCTAAGAATATTTTATTCTTACCAGAACGATTCCAAACCCTGTTTGAATTATTTGTGTAGAACATAACAAAATGAATCAAAGGTGGGTCGAGTTAAAGTGAATATTAAGAAATAAATGGATAGAGCTATACGGCTCGAATTCGAAATTAATTCGAAATTCTAGGGGAACAAAAAAGAAAGGAGCTCTCATTCTTAATTTGAATGATTTTCCAATTCTTAATTCGATGTTAAAAATCGATTAGTGCCTGATGCGGAAAACCCCAATGCATTTTCAATTTTTTGAATGAGTCCTAACTATTAGCCATTTTACGCCAGGAGGGTGGCTGAATGTGTAGAAGAAAGAGTATATTGATAATCCAAAATTTTCCAAAATCAAAAGAGCGATTGGTTTGAAAAAGTAAAGGATTTCTAATCATTTAGATGGATAAAAAGAAAAGATAGAGAGTCCGTTGATGCTTTTACCTATTTCTGAGGTATCTATTATACCATTTTGTTTTTATGATATCGCACTATGTATCAGTTAATAACCCAAGAAATCGCCTATCTTTGCTTCAATCAAATTGAATTGAAAATGAAAATAGAGAAATATAAAAGATATTTCGAACTAGATAGATCTCAAAAAAACGACTTTCTATACCCACTTATGTTTCGGGAGTATATTTATACCCTTGTTCATGATCGTGGTTTCAATAGATCGATTTTATTCGAAAATATGGCTTATGATAATAAATTTAGTTTACTAATTGTAAAACGTTTAATTGCTGGAATATATCAAAAGAATCTCTTTATTTTTTCTTTTAATGATTCGAAACAAAATCGATTTGTTAGGCACAACAACAAATTGTATTCTAAAATGATATCAGAAGGCTTTTCCGTCATTGTGGAAATTCCATTTTCCCTACAATTAGTATCTTCTTTAGAAAAGTTAAAAATAGTAAAATCTCATAATTTACGATCAATTCATTCAATATTTGCTTTTTTAGAGGGCAAATTGTCGCATTTAAATTATGTGTTAGATGTACTAATACCTTATCCCATCCATTTAGAAAAATTGGTTCAAACTATTCGTTACTGGGCAAAAGACCCCTCCTATTTCCATTTATTACGACTCTTTCTTCACGAGTATGGGAATGGGGACCCGTTTATTATTTCAAAGAAATTTAGTTCCATTTTTGCGAAAAGTAATCCAAGATTCTTCTTATTCCTATATAACTCTTATGTATATGAATACGAATCCGTCTTCTTTTTGCTTCGTAACCAATCCTCTCATTTACGATCAACATTTTATCGGGCCTTTCTTGAGCGAATATTTTTCTATGGAAAAACAGAATATTTTGCAGAAGTCATTGCTAATGATTTTGGGGCGACCCTATCTTTGTTCAAGGATTTTTTCACGCATTATATTAGATATCAAGGCAAATCCATTCTGGCTTCAAAGAATCCCCCTCTTCTGATGAAAAAATGGAAATATTATCTTGTCATTTTTTGTCAATGTCATTTTAATGTATGGTTTCCACCAGAAAAGATCCAAA